GCTAGTGTAGCTTAACGTAAAGCATAGCACTGAAAATGCTAAGATAAAATTTAAAAACTTTCACAAGCACTGAAGGTTTGGTCCTGGCCTCAGTATTAATTTTAACCAAATTTACACATGCAAGTTTCAGCATTCCAGTGAGAACGCCCTAATCATGCCCTTATTTGTTTAGGAGCTGGTATCAGGCATATACAGTGTGTATAACCCATGACACCTCGCTTAACCACGCCCCCAAGGGAATTCAGCAGTGATAGACATTGAACAATAAGCGCAAGCTTGAATCAGTTAAAGTTAAAAGAGTTGGTTAATCTCGTGCCAGCCACCGCGGTTATACGAGTAACTCATATTAATACTTCACGGCGTAAAGGGTGATTAAAAGTTTCTAAAATGTACTAAAGTTATAACCTTATAAAGCTGTCATACGCACCTATAAAAGGAACAATACACTGACGAAAGTAACTTTAACTAACTAGAGCTTTTGACCTCACGACAGTTAAGACACAAACTAGGATTAGATACCCTACTATGCCTAACCATAAATAGACCTTTACTACCACTTACTTTGTTTAAGTCCGCCTGAGTACTACAAGCGCTAGCTTAAAACCCAAAGGACTTGGCGGTGCCCCAGACCCCCCTAGAGGAGCCTGTTCTATAACCGATAATCCACGTTAAACCTTACCACTTCTTGCTTTTTACCGCCTATATACCGCCGTCGTCAGCTCACCCCATGAGGGCACAGAAGTAAGCATAATGGACTTCCTCCAAAACGTCAGGTCGAGGTGTAGCGAATGAAGTGGAAAGAAATGGGCTACATTTTCTCTAAAGAAAATACGGACAGTAAAATGAAAAATCACTTATAAGGTGGATTTAGCAGTAAGAAAAACTTAGGATATTTTTCTGAAACCGGCTCTGAGGCGCGCACACACCGCCCGTCACTCTCCTCAACTTACATCACTCCATTTTATAAATAACTTTTTATTACAAGAGGAGGCAAGTCGTAACATGGTAAGTGTACTGGAAAGTGCACTTGGAATAATCAAAATATAGCTAAATTAGTAAAGCACCTCCCTTACACCGAGGAAATACCCGTGCAACTCGAGTTATCTTGAACCTTAAAACTAGCCTAACCACCATTAATTAGCTTCACTATTACTAATAAACTACATTAATATTTTGTACTTAAAACATTTTCACAATCCCAGTATAGGCGATAGAACAGAAACACTTAGCGCTATAGAAAGAGTACCGCAAGGGAAAGCTGAAAAAGAACTGAAACAAATCATTAAAGTAATAAAAAGCAAAGATTAACCCCTGTACCTTTTGCATCATGATTTAGTAAGAACAAGTGGGCAAAAAGACCTTAAGTCCACCTTCCCGAAACTAGACGAGCTACTTCGGAGCAGCGTACTAGAGCCAACCCGTCTCTGTGGCAAAAGAGTGGGAAGACTCCCAAGTAGAGGTGATAAACCTACCGAGTCTAGTGATAGCTGGTTACCCAAAAAAAGAACTTAAATTCTGCAATAATTATTCACCCAATCAAATAAGACTATCTTCATAAGATAACTTGTAATAATTATTAGTTATTCTAAAGAGGTACAACTCTTTTGAATTAAGAAACAACTTTATTAGGAGGGTAACGATCATATTATTAAAGGACCCCACCTCAGTAGGCCTAAAAGCAGCCATCTGATCAGCAAGCGTCATAGCTCCAGCCCTTAACCAACCAATAATTTCGATACACTTTTCCAAACCCCCTAACCAATATTGGGTTTTTTTATCTTTCAATTGATAAAAGAACTTATACTAAAATGAGTAATTAGAGGACTAACCTCTCCAAAACACCCGTGTAAGTCAGAAAGAATCCAATCACTGATTATTAACCGACACCAACCTGAGGCCATAATATTAAGAATAGTAAACTAGAAAAACACATTTATTATATCGTTAACCCTACACAGGAGTGTTCACAGGAAAGATTTAAAGAAAATAAAGGAACTCGGCAAACACAAACTCCGCCTGTTTACCAAAAACATCGCCTCTTGCAAACCATGTATAAGAGGTCCCGCCTGCCCTGTGACATTGTTTAACGGCCGCGGTATTATGACCGTGCGAAGGTAGCGTAATCACTTGTCTTTTAATTGAAGACCTGTATGAAAGGCATCACGAGAATTTACCTGTCTCTATTTTCTAATCAATGAAATTGATTTCCCCGTGCAGAAGCGGGGATATAGTCATAAGACGAGAAGACCCTATGGAGCTTTAAACACTTAAGTTATTATCTTACTTATCAACTAATCTAAAGACTTAACCTACTCTAATAGTAGTCTAACTTAATGTTTTCGGTTGGGGCGACCAAGGAGTAAAAGAAAACCTCCTTATCGATTGAGTATCTTTACTTAAAAATCAGAACGACAGTTCTGATCAATAGAATATCTAACGAATTATGACCCAGGACTATGCCCTGATCAATGAACCAAGTTACCCTAGGGATAACAGCGCAATCCTTTCTAAGAGTCCATATCGCCGAAAGGGTTTACGACCTCGATGTTGGATCAGGACATCCTAATGGTGCAACCGCTATTAAGGGTTCGTTTGTTCAACGATTAACAGTCCTACGTGATCTGAGTTCAGACCGGAGTAATCCAGGTCAGTTTCTATCTATGAAGACATTTTCCCTAGTACGAAAGGACCGGGAAAATGAAGCCCATGCCCCAGGCACGCTTCTCCCCCATCTGTTGAAATTAACTCAAACAGTAAAGGGGGGTTAACCTTCTACTAAAGATTATAGTTAGTTAAGGTGGCAGAGCCTGGTAATTGCAAAAGACCTAAACTCTTTGATCCAGAGGTTCAATTCCTCTCCTTAACCATGTTAAAAACGATTATCACTCAAATTATTCACCCTTTAACCTACATTATCCCAGTATTATTAGCCACAGCATTTCTCACCCTAGTAGAACGGAAAATTCTAGGTTATATACAACTACGCAAAGGCCCTAATGTCGTAGGACCTTATGGTCTTCTACAACCAATTGCTGACGGATTAAAACTGTTTACTAAAGAACCAGTACGCCCCTCTCACTCCTCTCATTTTCTATTTCTAGTTACCCCCACCACAGCCTTAACCCTAGCCCTTCTTATATGAATACCTCTGCCCCTACCACACTCCATCCTTAACCTCAACCTAGGTCTACTATTTATCCTAGCCATCTCCAGCCTGACTGTTTACACAATCCTAGGTTCTGGATGAGCCTCAAATTCTAAATATGCTCTCATAGGGGCCCTACGTGCTGTAGCACAAACCATTTCATACGAAGTCACACTTGGCCTAATTCTACTATCCCTAGTGATCATAACTGGAGGCTTCACATTACACACATTCAACTTTACCCAAGAAACAGTATGACTCCTTATCCCAGCCTGACCACTAGCCATAATATGGTACATCTCCACCCTAGCAGAAACTAACCGAGCCCCATTTGATCTCACCGAAGGAGAATCAGAACTAGTCTCTGGGTTTAACATTGAATATGCAGGAGGACCATTTGCCCTATTTTTCCTAGCTGAATATTCAAATATCCTAATAATAAACACGCTATCCGTCATCCTCTTCTTAGGTATCTCCTACAATCCCCTACTACCTCAAATTTCAACACTCAGCCTTATAATTAAAGCAACCATATTAACTCTCCTATTCCTATGAATTCGCGCCTCCTACCCACGTTTCCGCTACGACCAACTCATACACCTAGTATGAAAAAACTTCCTACCACTCACACTAGCCCTTATTTTATGACACATTACACTACCAACCTCCCTAGCAAGTCTCCCACCCCTCACCTAAGGAAGCGTGCCTGAATTAAAGGATCACTTTGATAGAGTGAAACATGAATGTTAAAATCATTCCCCTTCCTTAGAAAAATAGGATTCGAACCTATTCCCTAGAGATCAAAACTCTATGTACTTCCAATTATACTACTTCCTAAAGTAAAGTCAGCTAATCAAGCTTTTGGGCCCATACCCCTACCATGTTGGTTAAAATCCTTCCTCTACTAATGAACCCACTCGTATTATCCATTTTCCTTTTGAGCCTAGGCCTAGGCACTACAATTACATTTATAGGGTCTCATTGACTTTTAATTTGAATAGGACTAGAAATTAATACTATAGCCATTATTCCATTAATAATTCATCAACAACATCCACGTGCAGTAGAAGCCACCACTAAATATTTCCTTACACAAGCAACAGCCTCCGCACTTCTCTTATTCGCAGGCACAACAAACGCCTGAATAACAGGACAATGAAACATTACCGACATACTTTCACCAACCTCCGCCACACTCATCACACTAGCCCTAGCCTTAAAAATTGGCCTAGCTCCTATACATTTCTGATTACCAGAAGTCCTCCAAGGACTTAACTTAACCACCGGACTCATCCTATCCACATGACAAAAACTTGCCCCATTCGCCATCCTCCTTCAACTTTACCCCCTTCTCAACCCAGACATACTTATAGCTTTAGGAGTTACCTCCATTGTCATTGGGGGCTGAAGTGGACTCAACCAAACACAACTACGAAAAATCCTAGCATACTCATCAATCGCACACCTAGGGTGAATAATTACCATTATCCACTTCGCCCCTAACCTAACCCTATTAAACCTCACCCTGTATATTATTATAACAACTTCAATATTCCTTTTATTCAACACCCTTAATTCAACAAAAATTAATACAATCTCCGTATCAGCCACTAAATCCCCACTACTATCAATCATAACACTACTTACTCTACTCTCATTAGGGGGTTTGCCTCCCCTCTCAGGATTTATACCAAAATGACTCATCTTACAAGAAATGACTAAACAAGACCTCTTAATCCCAGCCACTATCATGGCCTTAGCAACCCTCCTCAGCTTATTCTTTTACCTACGTCTATGCTACATAGTAACCCTCACCATCTCCCCTGCCCCCATCTTCTCATTCTCCTCCTGACAAGCAAAAACCACACAAATAAACATCTTACTCACAATCACCACTTCACTCTCCACCCTTCTCCTGCCACTCACCCCTACATTATTAATATTACTCACGTAAGAAATTTAGGTTAACAAGACCAAAAGCCTTCAAAGCTTTCAGTAAGAGTTAAAATCTCTTAACTTCTGATAAGACTTGCAAGACTCTATCTCACATCCTCTGAATGCAACCCAGATGTTTTAATTAAACTAAAATCTTCTAGATAAACAGGCCTTGATCCTGCAACATCTTAATTAACAGCTAAGCGTTCAATCCAGCGAACTTTTATCTAGGCTTCTCCCGCCGTAGGCAAAAAGGCGGGAGAAGCCCCGGGAGAGCTTTCATCTCCGTCTCAGGATTTGCAATCTTGTGTAAACTTTACTACGGGACTTGGTAAGAAGAGGACTCTAACCTCTCTTCACGGAACTACAGGCCGCCGCTTAACTCTCAGCCATCTTACCTGTGGCAATTAATCGTTGATTATTCTCTACTAATCACAAAGATATCGGCACCCTCTATTTAATTTTTGGTGCCTGAGCAGGAATGGTCGGAACTGGCCTAAGCCTTCTAATCCGAGCAGAACTAAGTCAACCCGGGACCCTCCTAGGTGATGATCAGATTTATAATGTCATTGTTACAGCCCACGCCTTCGTAATAATCTTTTTTATGGTTATACCAATCATGATCGGAGGATTTGGCAATTGACTTGTCCCTTTAATAATCGGCTCACCAGACATAGCCTTCCCACGCATAAATAATATAAGTTTCTGACTTTTACCTCCCTCTTTTCTTCTTCTCCTAGCTTCCGCTGGGGTTGAAGCTGGGGCCGGAACAGGTTGAACAGTCTACCCACCCCTCGCAGGAAACCTAGCCCACGCCGGGGCTTCCGTAGATTTAACAATTTTCTCCCTTCATTTGGCGGGTGTCTCATCTATTCTAGCCTCCATTAACTTCATTACCACAATTATCAATATAAAACCCCCAGCAATTTCTCAATACCAAACACCACTATTTGTGTGGTCCATCCTTGTTACAACCGTCTTACTTCTTATAGCCCTACCAGTCCTAGCAGCTGGTATCACTATATTACTCACAGATCGCAATCTTAACACAACTTTCTTTGACCCTGCTGGAGGGGGAGACCCAATCCTATATCAACATTTATTCTGATTCTTCGGACATCCAGAGGTCTACATTTTGATTTTACCAGGGTTTGGGATAATTTCACACGTGGTAGCCTATTACTCAGGCAAAAAAGAGCCATTTGGTTATATGGGCATAGTCTGAGCAATAATAGCCATCGGTCTTTTAGGCTTCATCGTCTGAGCGCATCACATATTTACAGTAGGAATAGATGTAGACACACGAGCATACTTTACATCCGCTACAATAATTATTGCCATTCCAACAGGTGTTAAAGTCTTTAGCTGATTAGCCACCCTCCATGGAGGCTCCATTAAATGAGAAACACCACTACTCTGAGCACTAGGCTTTATTTTCTTATTTACAGTCGGAGGCCTAACAGGGATTGTTCTAGCTAATTCTTCACTTGACATTGTCCTTCATGACACCTACTATGTTGTAGCCCATTTCCACTATGTTCTATCAATGGGAGCAGTATTTGCTATTATAGCAGGCTTTGTCCACTGATTCCCACTCTTCACAGGCTATACACTTCATTCCACATGAGCAAAAATCCAATTTTCAATCATATTTATCGGAGTTAATTTAACCTTCTTCCCTCAACATTTCTTAGGCCTAGCAGGTATACCCCGACGCTACTCGGACTACCCAGATGCGTATACCCTTTGAAATGTGGTCTCCTCTATCGGATCTCTAATCTCATTAGTTGCTGTCATTATCTTATTATTTATCATCTGAGAAGCATTCGCCTCAAAACGTGAAGTATTATCTATTGAACTCTCTAATACTAACGTTGAATGACTTCATGGCTGCCCCCCTCCCTATCACACTTATGAAGAACCAGCTTTCGTACAAGTTCAACAACCTACTTATTAAACAAGAAAGGAAGGAATTGAACCCCCATAAGTCGGTTTCAAGCCAACCACATCACCACTCTGTCACTTTCTTGAGACTCTAGTAAATTAATTACATCACCTTGTCAAGGTGAAATTGTGGGTGAAACTCCCACGAATCTTGAACTAATGGCACACCCATCACAATTAGGATTTCAAGACGCAGCCTCCCCAATCATAGAAGAACTTCTTCACTTCCACGACCACACATTAATAATTGTTTTTCTTATTAGCACATTAGTTCTCTATATTATTGTCGCAATAGTAACCACTAAGTTGACTAATAAATACATCTTAGACTCACAAGAAATTGAAATTGTATGAACCATTTTACCCGCTATCATCCTTATCATAATCGCACTACCATCATTACGAATCTTGTATCTAATAGACGAAATTAATGATCCCCACATTACAATTAAAGCACTAGGCCATCAATGGTACTGAAGCTATGAGTACACAGATTATGAAAATTTAGAGTTTGACTCCTACATAATCCAAACCGAAGACCTAAACCCCGGACAATTTCGACTTCTAGAAACAGACCATCGTATGGTTGTCCCAATAGAGTCCCCAATCCGAGTCCTAGTGACCGCAGAAGACGTTTTACACGCCTGAACAATCCCAGCACTCGGAGTAAAAATAGATGCAGTCCCAGGACGCTTAAACCAAGCCGCCTTTATTATCTCACGGCCTGGTGTTTATTACGGACAATGTTCAGAAATTTGTGGTGCTAATCACAGCTTTATACCAATTGTAGTTGAAGCAGTGCCCCTTGAACACTTTGAGAATTGATCTTCATTAATACTAGAAGAAGCCTCATTAAGAAGCTAACAGGGTCCAGCATTAGCCTTTTAAGCTAAATATTGGTGACTCCCAACCACCCTTAGTGATATGCCTCAACTCAATCTCAATCCATGATTCTTAATCTTCTTATTTTCCTGATTGTTTTTCTTGATTGTCTTACCCCACAAACTGACATCCTATTTATTTAATTACAACCCCACCCCTAAAAATGCTGAAAAACAAAAACCAGAGCCCTGAAATTGACCATGATCCTAAACTTCTTCGACCAATTTTTAAGCCCTTCACTATTAGGCCTGCCCTTAATCGCCCTAGCGATTATTATACCAGCAGTAATCTTCCAAACCCCCTCCAACCGATGACTCAATAACCGCCTAATTACCTTGCAAACATGATTTATTAACCGATTTACTCACCAACTCCTTCAACCACTTAACCTTGGAGGACATAAATGAGCCACTATTCTTACAGCCCTTATACTTTTCTTAATTACTATTAATCTTCTAGGGCTTCTCCCCTATACATTTACCCCAACAACACAACTCTCATTAAACATGGCTTTTGCCCTCCCACTCTGATTAACAACAGTCTTAATTGGCATACTAAACCAACCTACTATTGCCCTAGGACATCTTCTACCAGAAGGCACACCCACCCCTTTAATTCCAATTCTCATCATTATCGAAACTATCAGCCTATTTATTCGTCCCCTTGCCCTGGGAGTCCGACTTACAGCTAATCTCACAGCTGGCCACCTACTGATACAATTAATTGCAACCGCAGCCTTTGTACTCATCTCTACTATACCTACAGTAGCAATCTTAACCTCTATTGTATTATTCCTTCTTACCCTTTTAGAAGTAGCCGTAGCTATGATTCAAGCCTATGTATTTGTACTGCTTCTAAGCCTCTATTTACAAGAAAACGTCTAATAATGGCCCACCAAGCACACGCATATCATATAGTTGACCCAAGCCCATGACCCTTAACAGGAGCCATCGCCGCTCTCCTCTTAACCTCTGGCCTAGCCATCTGATTTCATTTTCACACCATAACACTTCTCCTTCTAGGCCTTATCCTACTTACTCTTACAGTAGTCCAATGATGACGAGATGTTATTCGAGAAGGAACATTCCAAGGCCATCACACCCCCCCAGTCCAAAAAGGATTACGCTACGGAATAATCCTATTTATTACATCAGAAGTATTCTTCTTTCTTGGATTTTTCTGAGCATTTTACCACTCTAGTCTGGCCCCAACCCCTGAACTGGGAGGCTGCTGACCACCCACTGGAATTAACCCCTTAGACCCCTTCGAAGTACCCCTACTTAACACCGCAGTACTCTTAGCCTCAGGGGTAACGGTTACCTGGGCCCATCACAGTATTATAGAAGGCAACCGAAAAGAAGCCATCCAAGCCCTCACACTTACAGTTATATTAGGCTTTTACTTCACAGCCCTTCAAGCCATAGAGTACTACGAAGCCCCGTTCACTATTGCCGACGGGGTTTACGGAACAACCTTCTTCGTAGCAACAGGCTTCCACGGCCTCCATGTTATTATTGGCTCCACATTCCTTGTAGTCTGCTTACTACGCCAAATCCTTTTCCATTTTACATCAGAACACCACTTTGGCTTTGAAGCCGCCGCATGATATTGACACTTCGTCGACGTAGTATGATTATTCCTCTATGTATCAATTTATTGATGAGGCTCATAATACTTTTCTAGTATAAACTAGTACAAATGACTTCCAATCATTCAATCTTGGTTAAACTCCAAGGAGAAGTAATGAATCTCATTACATTATCTATCGCTATTCCCGCCCTCATTTCCCTAATCCTAGCATTCATCGCATTCTGACTGCCAGCTCTAAACCCAGATAGTGAAAAATTATCACCTTACGAGTGCGGATTTGATCCCCTAGGATCTGCACGCCTACCATTCTCTCTCCGATTTTTCCTTGTAGCGATCCTTTTTCTACTGTTCGACCTAGAAATTGCTTTACTTCTTCCCCTGCCATGGGGTGACCAACTGTCTTCCCCACTTACCACAACCTTATGGGCCTCTGTCATCATCATCCTACTTACATTAGGCCTAGTCTACGAATGACTTCAAGGAGGCCTTGAATGAGCAGAATAGGCACTTAGTCCAAAAAAGACCATTAATTTCGACTTAATAAATTATGGTGAAAATCCATAAGTGCCTTATGACTCCTATTTACTTCACAATTACCTCAGCATTCATTTTAGGTTTGACAGGACTAGCCTTCAATCGCACTCATCTCTTATCCGCCCTACTTTGCCTTGAAGGAATAATACTCTCCCTCTTCCTCGCAATCGCTATTTGATCTATGACAGTAAGTTCACCCTCTCTGTCCTTAGCTCCAATAATTTTACTAACATTTTCAGCCTGTGAAGCAAGCTCAGGTCTAGCCCTTCTTGTAGCCGCCACCCGCACTCACGGAACTGACCACCTTAATAACCTTAACCTTCTACAATGTTAAAAATCCTTATTCCTACCCTCTTTCTATTCCCAATTTCATGAATTTCACCCAAAAAATGAATGTGAACTTCTATTATCTCAAACAGCCTCTTAATTGCTTCACTAAGTTTAATTTGATTTAAATGAGACTTTGAAATAGGCTGAAACCACTCTAACCTATTTCTCGGCATTGACCCCCTTTCAGCCCCTCTACTCGCACTTACCTGCTGACTCCTCCCACTTATACTACTAGCCAGTCTCAAACACTTATCCTCTGAGCCCCATAAACGACAACAAATTTACATCTCCCTGCTCATCACTTTACAAACCCTCCTCATTCTGGCATTTAGCGCAACAGAAATAATTCTATTTTATATTATATTTGAAGCAACACTTATTCCAACCCTTATTATCATCACCCGATGAGGAAACCAAACCGAACGTCTCAATGCCGGTATCTACTTTTTATTCTATACCCTTGCAGGCTCCTTGCCCTTATTAATTGCCTTACTTATTTTACAAAAAGACCTGGGCACCCTATCAATACTTATCCTACAATACCCAAACACCATTAACCTCCACTCATGAGCTAGTAAATTTTGATGGACTGCCTGTTTAATTGCTTTTTTAGTTAAAATACCCCTATACGGTGTTCATCTCTGATTACCTAAAGCACACGTAGAAGCCCCAATTGCCGGCTCCATAATCCTGGCTGCAGTCCTCCTCAAATTAGGAGGCTACGGCATAATACGAATTATTGTCATACTCAACCCCCTAACAAAAGAGATAGCTTACCCTTTCCTAATCCTGGCAATCTGAGGCATTATCATAACTAGCTCAATTTGTCTACGACAAACAGATCTCAAATCATTAATTGCCTACTCCTCAGTCAGCCACATGGGCCTTGTAGCAGCAGCCATCCTTATTCAAACCCCATGAAGCTTCGCAGGCGCCACAGCCCTTATAATTGCCCATGGATTAATTTCATCAATACTTTTCTGTCTCGCCAACACTAATTACGAACGTATCCATAGCCGAACACTACTCCTAGCCCGGGGCACTCAAATTATTCTTCCACTCATAGGAACATCCTGATTTCTAGCTAATTTAGCCAACCTCGCCCTACCCCCCAGCCCCAACCTCATGGGAGAATTACTCATCATTTCCTCCCTCTTTAAATGGTCAAACTGAACTATTATTTTAACCGGCATAGGCGTTCTATTAACAGCATCCTACTCATTATATATATTTTTAATAACACAACGAGGCCCTACACCACAACACCTACTTTTCTTAACACCATCTCACACACGAGAACACCTACTCATGTACCTCCACCTCCTCCCTACAATTCTTATCATCACCAAACCAGAACTCATCTTAGGATGAACATTTTGTGTTTATAGTTTAATTAAAACGTTAGATTGTGATTCTAAAAATAAAAGTTGAAATCTTTTTATTCACCAAGAGAGGTCAGGGACAAAAAGAACTGCTAATTCTTTCTACCCGCGGTTCGACTCCGCGGCTCACTTAAGCTTTTGAAAGATAATAGTCATCTATTGGTCTTAGGAACCAAAAACTCTTGGTGCAACTCCAAGCAATAGCCATGAACTCAATTATCTTTAACTCTTCATTTTTACTAATTTTCATTATCCTTCTCTACCCCCTATTTACATCCATCACCACACCACAAGGACCTGTTAACCCCAGCTGAGCAGCCACTCACGTCAAAACAGCCGTTAAACTCTCATTCTTTATTAGCCTAATCCCATTATTCTTATTCCTAGACCAAGGGGTAGAATCCGTAACAACCAATTGAAACTGAATTAACTTAGGACCAATAAACATCAATATAAGTTTCAAATTTGACCTATACTCAATCATTTTTACACCCGTAGCCCTCTACGTTACATGATCTATTCTAGAATTCGCACTCTGATATATACACACAGACCCAAACTTCAATCGCTTCTTTAAATACCTCCTCCTTTTTCTCATAACAATAATTATTCTTATCACCGCTAATAACCTCTTTCAACTATTTATTGGCTGAGAAGGAGTAGGCATCATATCTTTCCTCCTAATTGGCTGATGATATAGCCGAGCGGATGCTAACACCGCAGCCCTGCAAGCAGTAATTTATAACCGGATTGGAGATATCGGACTAATCTTAAGCATAGCATGACTAGCCATAAACCTCAATTCATGAGAAACCCAACAAATATTCATTTTATCCAAGAATATAGACCTAACTTTACCCCTTCTAGGCCTAGTATTAGCTGCTGCTGGGAAATCAGCACAATTCGGCCTCCACCCATGGCTGCCGTCAGCCATGGAGGGGCCTACACCAGTCTCAGCCCTACTCCACTCCAGCACAATAGTCGTAGCCGGTGTATTTCTCCTAATCCGACTTCATCCCCTAATCCAAGATAATCAGCTAATCTTATCAGCTTGCCTATGCTTGGGAGCATTAACAACTCTATTTACAGCCACCTGTGCCCTCACCCAAAACGATATCAAAAAGATTGTAGCCTTCTCCACATCCAGCCAATTAGGCCTCATAATAGTGACTATCGGCCTAAATCAACCCCAATTAGCTTTCCTCCACATCTGTACACACGCCTTCTTCAAAGCTATACTTTTTCTCTGTTCCGGCTCTATTATTCATAGCTTGGACAACGAGCAAGACATCCGAAAAATAGGAGGCCTTCACAAACTACTTCCATTTACTGCATCCTCCCTTACAGTTGGTAGTCTAGCCCTTACAGGAATACCCTTCCTTTCCGGCTTCTTCTCAAAAGATGCCATCATTGAAGCCATAAACACATCTAACCTAAACGCCTGAGCCCTAACCTTGACCCTCTTGGCCACCTCCTTCACAGCCATTTACAGCCTTCGACTTGTCTTCTTCACACTAATAAATTCACCACGGTTTATCCCCCTTATACCTATTAATGAAAATAACCCCCTAGTATTAAAACCAATCAAACGCCTAGCCTACGGAAGTATTCTAGCTGGCCTCCTTATCACTTCTAATATAACACCCACCAAAACACAAATTCTGACGATACCACTCACCCTTAAACTCTCAGCTCTCCTAGTAACAATTATTGGTCTCCTTTTAGCACTAGAATTAACCAACCTCACCAAACATCAATTTAAAATTCACCCAACCATGCCTGCTCACAACTTCTCCAACATGCTAGGCTACTTTCCACCAATCGTTCATCGCCTCTACCCCAAAATTAACCTTTACTGAGCCCAAACCATCTCTACCCACCTGATTGACCTAACATGAAATGAAAAGACGGGACCAAAAAATAAACTAATCCAACAAACAGCCATAATTAAACTCCTCACACTTCCACAACAAGGCTTTATTAAAATCTACTTTATAATTTTTTTCCTTACACTTACCCTGGCCATCTTGATCATGATCTAAACCACACGTAACGTGCCCCAAGAAACCCCACGAGTTAACTCCATCACAACAAACAAGGCTAAAAGTAATATTCAACCACTTAACATTAACAAGTATCCCCCATGAGAATATAATAAAGCTACACCACTAAAATCACCACGAACTACCTCCAAACCATTAACCTCGTCACCACCAAATCATCCTCACCCCCAACCACCCACAAAATACTTATTAATGTATATTAAAATCCCAACATAAAATAAAACATAAATTAGTACTGACCAATCCCCTCATGACTCAGGGTAGGGCTCTGCAACAAGCGCCGCAGTATAAGCAAATACAACCAACATCCCACCCAAATAAATTAAAAATAAAACCAATGATAAAAAAGAACTTCCAGAACTTACTAGCAAACCACACCCTACACCAGCAGAAATAACTAGACCAAGAGCAGCATAATAAGGAGAAGGATTTGAAGCCACTGCTACTAAACCCATAATAAAACCTAACATTATAATAAATACTAAATAAATCATAAATTCCTACTTAGATTTTAACTAAGACTAACAGTCTGAAAAACTACCGTTGTTATTCAACTACAAGAACCTAATGACCACAAATATTCGAAAAACCCACCCACTATTTAAAATTATTAACAGCTCACTCATTGACCTCCCTGCCCCAAGCAACATCTCAATTTGATGAAACTACGGCTCACTCCTAGGACTTTGCCTTATTATTCAAATCCTCACTGGCCTCTTCTTAGCCATACACTACACCCCGGACATTTCATCCGCCTTCTCATCAGTTGTCCATATCTGCCGAGACGTCAACTACGGCTGACTCATCCGCAATATTCACGCCAACGGAGCCTCACTCTTCTTCATCTGCATCTACCTACACATCGCCCGGGGGCTTTACTACGGGTCCTACCTTAACAAAGAAACATGAAATATTGGAGTCATCTTATTATTCCTACTGATAGCCACAGCCTTCGTGGGTTATGTACTCCCATGAGGACAAATATCATTTTGGGGAGCAACAGTCATTACAAATTTCTTATCGGCTTTTCCATACATTGGCAACATTCTAGTCCAATGAATTTGAGGGGGCTTTTCAGTCGATAATGCCACCCTAACCCGATTCTTTGCCTTTCACTTCTTATTTCCTTTCCTAATCACTGCACTTACCCTCTTACACCTTCTTTTCCTTCATGAAATAGGCTCTAATAACCCCACGGGACTCAACTCAAACACAGATAAAATCCCATTCCACCCATATTTTTCCTACAAAGACCTCCTAGGCTTCTTTATCCTTACTCTCCTACTCTCACTCCTCGTCCTATTCTCACCAAATTTACTAGGCGACACAGAAAACTTCATCCCAGCCGACCCCCTACTCACCCCACCACACATTAAACCAGAATGGTACTTCCTATTTGCCTACGCAATCCTACGCTCTATCCCCAATAAATTAGGCGGAGTCCTCGCCCTCCTATTCTCAATCCTCATCCTTATATTAGTCCCATTACTTCACACATCCAAACAACGAAGCGCCACATTCCGCCCAATCACCCAAACCTTATTCTGAACCCTAGTTACTAACACAATCATTCTGACATGAATCGGGGGCCAACCAGTAGAACAACCATTTATTATCATTGGACAAATCGCCTCGGTCATTTACTTCCTCTTATTTCTCGTCCTTCTTCCACTTGCCGGCTGATGAGAAAATAAGATTCTTAACCTTTAATATGTTCTGGTAGCCTAAACCTAAGGCATTGGTCTTGTAAACCAAAGATTGGAGATGAAATTCCTCCCCAAAACAAAACACACTCAGGAAGGAGAGGGTTGAACTCCCATCCTTGGCTCCCAAAGCCAAGATTCTGCTTAAACCACCTCCTGAAATAGATCAGCATTTGCTGGTCGTCAATTTTGCCCTAGTTAGTCAGATATACATCTATATTATTAAGTCCACATACATCTAATATATACATCATACACTACTATGTATAATACTCATTAATCGACTGTCAACTATTTCATTACATACTATGATTAATACACATTAGTAAATGTCCAACTAATACATTATATATAATTCTTAACCCCCATTTTTATGATCTATTAATATTATATGATATCAGATTATGGTTATAATATAATCTAGTCCCCATTTATATATATATTGTACATATGTATAATACTCATTAACTGATTACCAACTATTTCATTACACATGTGTGTATGGTACTCATTAATAAATGTTCAAATATTTCATTACATATAATTTTTAATACTTATTCTACTAATTTAGAGCAAAGCCATTACTAATAATCCACTCAATTACCCCATTTTTTTCCCAACAACAGATCTGACGCACCCGTCCTCTTAATAATTAATTATATTGACTGTCCATTAACGGTCACGGCTGGCGAGAACCGACCAATACCCTAATATATCCCCCTTTGCACGGTTTGTGGTACTGATCTTTAATAATTCCTCTAATCTTGCTCAAATGCTCGCATTTGGCACCCTCGGTTACCCCCACTCTCATCATCGCGTCAGCCTGAAATTCCTCTAGCTCCCTCGATTGTCATTCTACTCTTAATCGTCTCAAGATTTCTAGACCTCCCAGTTTTTTTTGGGGGATGAGACAATCGCTAACCCTCCAGGCTTCCCTGTCGGGTGGCGGCCGGCACACCAAGTTAAATTGGTCCTATACTCAACATAATATCACAAAAACCTCGCTACTTATATCATTCGCTGGTCTTATATCTATCAAGATAAGGCAGTACTCACAAAAAGGACCCATTAAGCAGTTTAACCCCCATCCATAGATATGAATAATTTGATATAAATTTAATAAAGACATTTTATTAAACCTCATACTATTAAGAGTTATTATTTGATTAATGGGAAAAACTAAGATTTCTTAACCACAAAGATCTATATATAGGCATATATTATATTATATAGATACCCCCGGGTCGGGTAAAAAAAAAAAAAAGGCCAATACATTTTTTTGGGAAAAACCCCCCTCCCCCTTAATATACACAGCTATCTCGAAAAACCCCTAAAACGAGGGCTAATGTATATTTTTTCCTGCATTGACATGTGGTAAATTTCGTCATATATATAGTGTCACACTATGACAT